GGACGCATTTTATTTGGCAGTTTTTTGGATGTTAAATACTATTGGATGGGTTACTTTTTATTGGCATTGGAAACACATCACATTGTGGCAGGGTAACGTTTCACAATTTAATGAATCTTCCACCTATTTGATGGGGTGGTTAAGAGATTATTTATGGTTAAACTCTTCACAACTTATCAATGGATATAATCCTTTTGGGATGAATAGTTTATCGGTCTGGGCATGGATGTTCTTATTTGGACATCTTGTTTGGGCGACTGGATTTATGTTCTTAATTTCCTGGCGTGGTTATTGGCAGGAATTGATTGAAACTTTAGCTTGGGCTCATGAACGTACACCTTTAGCCAATTTGATCCGCTGGAGGGATAAACCCGTGGCCCTTTCCATTGTGCAAGCAAGATTAGTTGGATTAGCCCACTTTTCCGTAGGGTATATATTTACCTATGCGGCTTTCTTGATTGCCTCGACGTCGGGCAAATTTGGTTAAAATTTGAATTCTTTTTTGGATGTCTTGTATCCGCGAAAAGACCATTTCTTTCGATAGATAGAGGGACACCTTCTTATATTTCTACATCTAGGATTCGACTTGTATCATGGATACTAATAGGAACTGAACAATTATGGCAAGCAAAGCTTTGATTCAGCGGGAGAAGAAGAGGCAAAAATTACAACAGAAATATCATTTGATTCGTCAATCCTCAACAAAAGAAATAAGCAAAGTTCCGTCATTGAGTGAGAAATGGGAAATTTATAGAAAGTTACAATCCCCACCACGGAATAGCGCAGCTACACGCCTTCATCGACGTTGTTTTGCGACTGGACGGCCAAGGGCTAATTATCGAGACTTTGGACTATCCGGACATATACTGCGTGAAATGGTTCATGCATGTTTGTTGCCAGGAGCAACAAGATCGAGTTGGTAAGGATAAGGATTAACTCGTGATTTCTATTCTAGGGTCAGTGATCAGAGAGGTCCTCTTTGCCATTCTGTAGAATCCTTTACCATTCTGTATAAATGGGCTATCCTATTTGTACAGATATGGTAGAGGTTCGAACTCACCCCTTGGGTATCTATTAGTTTGCAGTTCTTCTCTTCATCGCGGGGTAGAGCAGTTTGGTAGCTCGCAAGGCTCATAACCTTGAGGTCACAGGTTCAAATCCTGTCTCCGCAACATCTTGTTTCTCAAAAAATTGTAGTTTTACGTTAACTAGTATAGTAATTAATTACCGCTTTGAGGGAGGCGATAGGAAAGAAAAAAGGGGGGATAGAATGACTACACGATCACAAACAACTATACCAAATCATATTTAATAAAACCTAACCTAATTTTTTTTTAATAAAAAATTTTATCGTGGGCGGATAGCGGGAATCGAACCCGCATCTTCTCCTTGGCAAAGAGAAATTTTACCATTCGACCATATCCGCATTTTTTCGTTCTTGGTACATAATATGTACCACACAACACAATATTAATATATACCTCGATATATAAATATATATCTCAAGCATTTTTGTGCAGTCCCAGACCAGGGGCTCTCCTCGGCGCGATTCCAATTATTTTTTTAATAATTTATTGTTAATAATTAATTGTATTTTTTTCAATAAGTTTGGAAGAAATTTGACCCCCCTCAAATTTTATGTTTTCTTTATTTTCATTTTCTATTTTCTTTGGGGACTTATATTAAATATTAAATTCTAATGTGTCTTACAACTACAACCGAGAAAAATTCGGGGGGTCCTTTCGGTTTTGGATCTGGGACGATAGGTTCAAGAGATGAGAGAATTAAGAATACCAACTAAAAAGACTAACCCAATCCATAATGAGGTACCGGAAAATATAACATTTTTGTTACTCGACCAACCATCAGGAGAAGCAAATACAATGGGCACGCTAATCAATAAGATTGATGAAGTAGCAATTAATGCAAAAACAGCCAATTGGAAAGCAAGAGTCATGCTTTTAATCCTCCAAGCTACCAACAAAAGAATTTTTACCATTTGATCCCTCTAGTAGCCCAAAAATTGTAATAAAATACAGCAGGGGGATTTTACTTTACCATTAATCCATTGATTCTATATGACCTATTACTAACCCTTTTACCATACATGAGGTCAAGGTAAATTTTTTTTCACAAAAGGGGCATACTCGTATATACGGATAGATAGATCCATCGGTATCGAGGTCTTTCCGTCTTTCTACAGATAGTGGTGGATACCACCACTATGGTCATGTTCTATTCGGAGGAATAAAATAAAAAATGTCTTTCGGAGAGATGGCTGAGTGGTTGATAGCCCCGGTCTTGAAAACCGGTATAGTTTTGAACAAAAAACTATCGAGGGTTCGAATCCCTCTCTCTCCTTTTTTTTTTTATTCATTGAATAGGTTTGTTTCTTTAGTAGTTTTTCCCGGAGGGGTATCGTAAAGAAGGAGAAATGGCTCGGCTATCCCACCGAGCCAGACAAAAAAAGATTATGATTATATAAATCAGTTAAAAAAAA